TCCTAAGAACGAAATAAGAACTATACAAATTCTATAGCAATAGAAAACAAAAAAGAAAAACTGGAGGGTTATCATGATTTTGTAATCTTTAGTACCTTTATGCCTCAAGATAATCAATTCGGTCGTTTAAATAATTTATATAAAGAAATAACTTCTATAAAAACGAAAAATAATCACATATATAATTCAATATAAACAAAAATGACATATAAATAATTCAATATATAAACAAAAATAGATTCAAATTTTATTGTCTATTGCAATAAACAATAGAAAAAAAATAACTAAAACCCAGGAGGTGGTGATCATGCTATTTCAATCGTTCGTAAGCTTGTGTATGAAGATAACCAATTCGGTCGTTGGGGTCGGACTCTATTATGGATTTCTAACTACATTCTCCATAAAGCCCGCTTATCTCTTCCTTTTCGTTGAAGAACCCGAGCAGAAGGCAGCAGCAATAACTGGTTTGATTATGGGCCAGCTCGTGAGGTTCATGTCGATCTATAATAGGCCTCTGCATCTACTATTGTGGACACCTCATCTACTAACTGTACTATTTCTACCGTATCTTTTGTTTTATTTCGCAGCCGACAATTGGGACTATACTATCACTACCAGTACCAGAAGCAATTTCCTCATTTTCCTAAATACTTTCATTTTTCAATTAGCCAACCAGATCCTTTTACCAAATTCAACGTTAGCCAGATTAGTCAACGTTTATATGTTTCGATGCAACAACAAGATGTTATTTGTAACAAGTAGTTTTGTTGGTTGGTTAATTGGTCACATTTGTTTCCTTTTATTCACGAAAAGATTCTTGGACTGGATACGGATCTATCTTATGAGTAGTTCTAAGAAGGAACTTGTGTCAGCATTGGATAAGTACATTTATAAGTACCTTGGGGCAAAATTTCAGGTCCGTTTTTCATACTTTCAGTACCGTGTGTCAGAATTGAATAAGTACATTAAGTCAGAATTGAATAAATACAAAAAGAAGATTTATCAGTACCTTGTTAGGTCCCTTGGGCAAGAATTTGAATTCCTTATGCGAAACTTTCAGTGGGTTGTGTCAGAAATTCAGTACTTGCTGTTAATAAACTTGAGGAGAAACACGGGTCGGTTCGTGAATATTTTCTTATTTGTTACCTGTGTCTACTATTTAGGCAGAATACCTTTATTCATTTTTCCACATCCACTGACAAGCGTCCAAGCCCCAATACTGAAAAAAAATTGGTTAGCCAGCCAAGGCCAAAAAGCTGACACTTACTGGGAGGACGAGGAAGAGGAAAAGGAAGAGGAAAAGAAAGAGGAAAAGAAAGAGGAGATTGTACGAAAAAAAGTGCTATTCAAAGAAGAAATTCCTCCCGAGCGTTGGGGAGCGGATCTGGATGAAGAAAAAGATCAAAAAGACCCCGGAGTGGTGGACGGCATTTTCGCGTCCGATTTTTATCAGTTTCAATGGACTCGTCCAGTACGATACATAAGAAATCAACACTTTTTTGGGGCTGTAAGAAAGGAAGTTTCACAATATTTTTTTGATACATGCCGAAGTGATGGAAAAAAAAGAATATCTTTTACAGATCCTCCTAGTTTTTCTAGGTTTAAGGAACTGACGAAAGGGATGATATCTTCGTCCACAGTAGAAAGACTCTCCTTTGATAAACTAGACAAAGATTGGCTTTATAAGAACAAACAAAGACAAAAGAACTTAAATAACGAGTTTATAAAGAGAATTGAGGCTCTAGACACGGGATTTCTTTTTCTCGATATACTCGACAAAAGGACTCGGGTTTGTATTGAGAAAATGAACGAAACCTGCCTCTGCCTACCAAAAAGGTATGATCCTTTGTTGAATGGGCCCTCTCGTGGAAAAACCACAAAGTTTCTCAAAGTAATCGAGGATCCCGAAGAAAAGAAGAAAAGGGAAGCAAAGGAGAAAAAGGAAGAAAAGAAGAAAAGGGAAGAAAAGAAGAAAAGGGAAGAACAGGAGAAAAGGGAAGAAAAGGCACCGAAAAGCAAAGAACAGGAGAAAAGGGAAGAAGAGGCACGTCTACGCGAAGAAGCACGTCTACGCGAAGAAGCACGTCGACGCGAAGAAGAACGTCTAAGCGAAGAAAGGGCACTTCTTTTCTTGGGTAAATTTCGTGAAAAAGTCTACAATGTAATTAAATCTCGTCGAAGACAAAAGAATGCAATGCAATCTCGTCGAAGAAAAAAAAATGCAATGCAATCTCGTCGAAGAATCGACGATGGAACTCAAAAATCTCGTGAAAGAATCGACGATGGAACTCAAAAATCTCGTGAAAGAATCGACGATGAACCTACAGAATCTCAACTTAAGCAAATCCTTGCTCTAAATCAAATTCATGAGACCCTTTTGCCAGGTTGCATTTCCGAGTCCCCACAATATGAAGAGAGAATGTTCGCGATACTAAAAAGTAAAACACTAAAACTAAGAGCAGAAGGAAAATTATATTCTAATCCTTTGGCAAAATTTTTTTCTAAGCCTTGGAAAAAAGGGGGGGGAAGCATTGATTGGAACCAGCGAAAACTAAAAAAGCTACAGCAACTAAGGACTTATAAAATCGCAGAACGTGTGGGACGAGCGTCCATCCGTCAACGCGTCCCTCGCTGGTCATACGTATTATTCCGCGAGCTCGAATACGACTGGGGCCAACCCTTTGTGACCAATCGGGGAGAAAATGAGTGCTATGATATTATATCAGGACAACACAAATATGAAATTATTTTCAATGTGAATAATCAAAATTACTATCAAAAAAAGTTTGCTAAAGCTGATAGTAATAGGATTGATTCGGCGCGTGTTAAAGAGCTTGATGCGAAGGTTAAGAAGGCTTTGAGCAAGAGTGGGGGAGACCCTTATAGTATTGACTTTGAGAAAAGCCTTGCTCATAGTTACGGTGGCAAACTCATGACCACTTTCCCGTCGAAAGCCGATACTAGGGACGCGTGGAGGACCTCCTTGAAAGCGGTGCGCAACCAATTTTGGCAGCAGGATGACATCAAAGGTATTTCGAGTCCCCTAAGGCGTAAAAACGGGGTTATTGTAAGACAGATTGAACTGTTTCCGCATTCCCCTCTTTTTTTGGGCTTCGTAAAAAGTAGACTGTCTAGGTCTTTTAGGGTACTGAAACCCCTTGTTTTGAAAATGAAAAATTTGATGCATAGGCTTGTAATCAAAAAAGGGGACCTTTTCACTCTTAAGGGACCTAAGAAAGAACAGACAAAAACAAAAAGGAAGACAAAAAGGAAGACAAAAAGGAAGACAAAAAGGAAGACAAAAAGGAAGACAAAAAGGAAGACAAAAAGGAAGACAAAAAGGAAGACAAAAAGGAAGACAAAAAGGAAGACAAAAAGGAAGATAGACGAAAAAAAAAGCAAAGCATTGAAAGAACGGAAAAAATTGAAAAGAATCAAAAAAGAGAAAATCGACCTAGACCCCGAAGAAGAGCTGTACCGGATGGATGGAATAGATTCATGGAATGAGCTTTATTATGGGCTAGGAGTACGAGGTATCGTATTAATTTTTAACTCCTATTTTAGAAAATATATTGCATTGCCTTTAGCGATAATAGCTAAAAATATTGGTCGTATCTTATTTTTGCAGCAGCCCGAGTGGGCTGAGGATAGAAAGGACTGGGAAAATGAGACTCATCTTTTATGCAACGATGACGGTTTTCCTATAGGCGTCATATCCATCAAGAACTTGCCGGAGGAGTGGTGGGAATACGGTCTTCAGGTCAAAGTTTTATGGCCTTTCGAGTTGAAACCTTGGCACACAGCGGATGATAGACAAAGGGTAACCAACGATTATGCTTTTATAAGGTCTTTCTGGGGACTAGCTGACTATCCTTGGGGTGGTGCCCGACCCAACCGTTCCTTTTCCATTTTTTGGGGGCCCATTTTTAAAGAACTAGGCAAAAAAAGTAAAAGATTAGCAGCAGAAAAACCGGAAGAGAGCGCCTTTCGACGTATAAGAAGCTTTTTCAACCAAAAAATAAAGAAAAATTTTGGTAGAGTTCTAGGAAACTCAAAAGAAAGCATAAAACGGCTTAAAGAAAGCATAAAACGGCTTAAAGAAAGCATAAAACGGCTTAAAGAAAGGGTTCTAGTTCTAAAAAGCACAATTTTGAAAATAATCAAAAAAAATACAAGATTGAAAGGGATAGGAGTAGATGAATCGAGTGAAACTCAAAAAGAAAAAGATTCGATAATCAGCAATGAGATAATTAATGAATCAGTTAGTCAAATTCGATCTACAGCTTCTACAAATTCAGAAGAAAAAATACAAAATCTGATTAATAGAACAAGCACAATCAAAAATCAAATAGAAAGAATTACAAAAGAAAAAAAAAAAGTAACTCCAGGACTAAATAATAGTCCTAACAACAAAAAGCAAAATAATAATGTAGAATCACCAAAAAATATTTGGAAAATTGTAAAAAGAAGAAATGTTCGATTAATAAGTAAATGGAATTATTTTCAAAAAATTTTCATTGAAAAAATATACAAAATATACATAGATATCTTTCGATGTATCATTAAGATTCCTAGAATCAATTTAACAAAAAAATTTTTTGAGAAAAACATTTCCAATACTGAAACAAATCAAAAAAGAATTACCTTTAGTTCGACTATAAAAAATATAAATAAGCGGAAGTCACAGATTGTTCCGAAATTTGCTTCCTTGCCAAATTTATCTTCCCTGTCCCAAGCATATGTATTTTACAAATTATCACAAACCCTAGTTAGTGATAAGTTAAGATCTGTTCTTCAATATCGCGGAACGTCTTTTTTTCTTAAGACTGCAATAAAGGATTCTTTTGAAAGACAGGGAATAGTTCATTCCGAATTAAAGCATAAGAAACTTCGAAATTTTGGAAGGAATCCATGGAAAAACTGGTTAAGAGGTCAGTCTCAATACAATTTATCTAAGGTTCATTGGGAGCGAGTAGGCGCACAAAGCTGGCGAAATAAAGTCAACCGACGCCATACGCCTCAAAATAACGATTTAAATAAAGGAGATTCATATGAAAAAGACCCATTACTTCATTCCAAAAAACAAGATGATTCTGAAGTATATTCATTAGTAAGAAATCAAAAAACTAAGTTTAAGAAAAACTATAAATATGATCTTTTAGCATATAAATACATTTCTTCTGAAACGAAGAAGGACTCCTCTATTTCTAAATTGCCATTACAAGTAAATAAGAGCCAAGAGATCGACTTATTTGATATACCAGAGGAGATTGTTTTCAAGACTTATTTCAAGGATTGTATACTAGACAAGAAGTTTCTAGACCAGGTTTATCGAGACAATACTTATCTACAGAATTATCTAGACAATACTTATGTAGACAAGGCTTATTACAAGGATTATCTAGACCAGAGTTTTCTAGACAAGGTTTATTTCAAGGATTCTATAGACTGGCTTTATCTAGAAGCGGATTATTACAATTATCTAGACCAGGTTTATCGAGACAAGAATTCTCTAGACAATTATCTAGACAAGGTTTATATGTCTCTGAAAAAAATGCGCAAGAAAAAACCGGAAAGAAAATATATGTACTTTGATTGGAAGTTTTTCGAAAAATATCTAGTCAATTTGGAGGCCGGGAAAAAGAGCGACCCTAACCATAATACAAATACTAAGATTGAGACTAAGAATTCTCAAATAATTGAGACTAAGAATTCTGAAATAATGGAGAATGAAAATTCTGAAAGAATGGAGAATGAAAATTCTGAAAGAATGGAGAATGAGGATTATGAAAGAATGGAGAAGGAGAATTATGAAAGACTGGAGAAGGAGAATCGAGGTCTTATTTATGATATCGTTCCAAAAATGCTCTTGGATCCAGAAATCGAAAAGGATCCAGAACTCAAAGAAGATCCAGAACTCAAAGAAGATCCAGAAATCAAAAAAGACAAAAAAAGCTTTTTTAATTGGATGGGAATGAATGAAGAAATCTTAAAGGCACCCAGAGCGAATTCGAATGAGGAAGATTCGAATCAGGAAGATTGGTTCTTCCCAGAATTTATGCTACGTAAGAGGATCTATCAACTTTACCCGTGGCTTAGACCTATGAAGTTACTTTTTTTAAATTTCACAGGAAAAGAAGAAGGAAAAGAAGAAGAAGAAGTTAGTCAAGGAAAAGCAAATGTTAGTCAAGGAAAAGCAACTAAAGGAAAAGAAGAAGTTAGTCAAGGAAAAGCAACTAAAGGAAAAGCAAATGTTAGTCAAAACATCGAAGACATCCAAGAAGTTATTAGAGAAGATTATGAACAAGGGTTCAGTAAAAAAAAAACAGAATACCGGAGTGACTCGCCGAGGCTAGTAGAATACCTTGACGTTGAAGAGAAGTATTTGAGTTTTATCCTCCACACCGAGCGGCTAGTTGAGGAGGATATGTTCGAGCGGCTGAGCTTAATGCAGATGGTGGGTAACACAAGAGGGCGTTTACAATGTAAACGAAGGCTTTTAGCCTATTTGAAAATGGGAGATCTGCCGATAGACAGACTTGTCAGTCATTATTCGGATGACTCTACTACGTTTAGCTGGGCGGAATTGGGTTTCCTGAAGTTCCAACCCCTATTAACTTCGTCTATAAAAGATCTGGAAGAATTTCTTATGTATCAAGCCATAGGTATTTCATTAGTTCATAAGAGTAAGCAACAAACTAATCAAAGATACGGAAAACAAAAAGATGTTGATAAGGATCATTTTGATTTACTTGTTCCTGAAATGATTTTATCGTCTAGACGGCGTAGAGAATTGAGAATTCTCAATTCTTTAAATTTCCATTTCAAGAATAGGAATGGTGTGGATAGAAATCCAGTATTTTGCAAGGAGAACAACATAAAAAGCTGGGGTCAATTTTTGGATGAAAGTAAAAACCTTGATAGCGATAAAAATGAATTAATTAAACTCAAGTTCTTTCTTTGGCCTAATTTTCGATTAGAAGATTTAGCTTGTATGAATCGCTATTGGTTTGATACCAATAATGGCAGCCGTTTCAGTATGTTAAGGATCTATATGTATCCACGATTCAAAATTCGGTGATGGTACATTATTTCCTAGATATTCTGTACCATATATGTTATACGCAAGCAACCAGATGCACATTTGCCCTGTCTTACATCATAGGATACTGTGATACTAAGTTAATGACAAATTAATTAGATCTAGAAAAAAATCACCCGAATCTTCGTACTAAAAAACGATTCGCTTTTGTGAGTGTAAAAATGTACCATCCTTTTGAATCACTATCCGAATCAAATTTAAAATTGCTTAATTGATAAACTCAGTCAAAATAATGCCAGAAATTACGATTGTTGTGTATACTACATTCAAATTTCTGGCATTATTCTTACGGATCAATAAAATTCATATCTGTCAAAAGGGGAGGGAAAATTTCTTTTATGGTAAAAAATTCATTCATTTCAATTAGTTCGCAAGAGGAAAACAAAGAAAACAGAGGG